TATAACAGTAATTTTATATGCATAGGAATTTAGTAAACTACTGGAATCTTAGCTATTCACTTTTCATGCTTTTCATTCTTAGTTATTTAGAATTAATATGACAAATGAATATGAAAAAAAAAGAAAAGAATTGACCCTTTGAGTATTAAAAATTGCACGAGAAAAATGAGAGGAAGGGAGACATATATAAAAATGGGGTATATGTGGTATATATATTGAATTGTGGATACAGAAACGATAGAATCATTTCTGATTAGACCAAATAAGGTTTTTGATAGAGATGAAAGAAGATAGAAAAAAAGAGGAAACACTTTTATACGAATCACTATCTATAGAAATCACTATCTAATGATTTCTACAGTTCTAGTAGAATATGAATGCAAGAAAAAAGGAGAATGGCATAATAAAAAGATCTTAATCTAAAAATGAAAAAAAGGGGATATGGCGAAATTGGTAGACGCTACGGACTTAATTGGATTGAGCCTTGGTATGGAAACTTACTAAGTGATAACTTTCAAATTCAGAGGAACCCTGGAATTAAAAATGGGCAATCCTGAGCCAAATCCTGTTTTGCGAAAACAAACAAGGGTTCATAAAGACAGAATAACAAAAAGGATAGGTGCAGAGACTCAATGGAAGCTGTTCTAACAATAACAAATGGGGTTGACTGCATTACATTAGTCGTTACATTAGTAAAGTAAAGGAATTTTTCCATAAAAACTTCAGAAAAGAGAAAGGAAAAGGGAACCGTATATACATACGTATACGTACTCAAATACTATCTCAAATGATTAATGAAGACCCGAATATGTATTTTTTTTTTTATATGAAAAACCAAATAAAAAAGGATTTTGAATTGATTCCAGGTTGAAGAAAGGATCGAATATAAATTGGTCAGATAATTCACTCCATAGTCTGATAGATAACAGATTAATCAGACGAGAATAAAGATAGAGTCCCATTCTACATGTCAATATTGACAACAAGGAAATTGATAGTAAAAGGAAAATCCGTCGACTTTAGAAATCGTGAGGGTTCAAGTCCCTCTATCCCCAAAAAAGGCCCACTCGATTCCCTAATTATTTATCCCATTCTTTCTTTTCCTTAAGGATTCTAAATTCATTGTCGCATTTTTTTTCACAAGCTTTGTAATAGATCTGATACACATACAAATAATCCAAATAACCATCTTTGGGTAAAACCCCTTGGAAATTAGACTGATTAACAATCCAAATCATTACTCGAATTGAAACTTACAAAGCCATCTTTTTTTATTTGAAATTTAAAGATACAAAACATTCCAGGTTTTGAATAAGACCTTAGAATACTTTTTCGTCTGTTTTTTTTAATTGACATAGACCCAAGTCATTGAATAAAATGAGGAGGACGACGCATCGGGAATGGTCGGGATAGCTCAGCTGGTAGAGCAGAGGACTGAAAATCCTCGTGTCACCAGTTCAAATCTGGTTCCTGGCACATGATTAATTTATTTATGAGTCTCTTTTCTACAACTTAATAAAATTAATTGATCTAGATCAACATACATATTCATTAATAGTATAAATCATGATACATACTTATTCATTTAGGTGTCGGAGATATAGCCCTTTTCGATGAGTAAAGAAGGAGTATATGTTCTAAAGGATGGAAAGGACGGAAAAAGGGAAAATTTTCGATTTTCTTGCCTCTTCTTTTTTATTTGTTCATAAAATGTCTTCTTTCGGGCAAAAAAAGTTGATAGATCCGAAAAGTTCGATTTGTTGATTAAAAGACTGAAAAGTCTAATTTAGAGAGTTGAAAAGTGTCCAAGACGCATCTCAGATGGAGTACAAATAGAATCCGATCCTCTTTCATTTTTTTGTATGTTTCTTTATATTCTATTCTTTTCTTTTTTCCTATGTAACTTTATCTAGCTCGTCTAAGAGATGCGCGCGGTACAAAGTTCATAATGCGGAACTCATTTAATTCATCCCATTAGTTTGGCTCGTCTAAAAAATATCTTCAAAATTGGAGAATCTAATGAATCCCCAATTTTTGTCTTTTTTTATTTAGTCTATCCATATCTCATAATAATATGATCTCATAATAATATGAATGAAACTTCAATGATTCTCTTGATCTCTATAAGAAAACGTACAGGTATTTCTTGAATAAATAATAATTTTTTTTTTTCGTATTATTTTAGTTATTTCATTTTTATTCAATGAGCATCTTGTATTTCATAAAAATTGGGGGCAATATAATCCTTACGTAAAGGCCACCCGATCCAACTTTCCGGCATTAAGATACGTTTCAGACGTGGATGATTATCATAAGAGATTCCTAACATATCATAAGATTCCCTTTCTTGAAAATCCGTACTTTTCCAAACCCAGAAAACGGATGGAGTTTTCGGATTTTTCCTTGAAGTAAATACTTTTATACATACTTCTTCCGGTTGATCTATATTATACTCTATTCTCGTGAGATGATAGACACTAGCTAACAGGCCGCCCGGTGC